ATTGGCACCTTATATTTTATCTTTGGCACCTGATCCGGGCTATTAGGGACGTCTATAAGTCTCCTAATTCGGGCCGAATTAGGACAGCCCGGATCACTACTGGGAAGAGATCAAATATATAATACAATCGTTACAGCCCACGCCTTCCTAATAATCTTTTTTCTCGTTATACCTGTAATAATTGGAGGGTTTGGTAATTGACTAGTACCTCTAATATTAGGGGCACCAGACATAGCCTTTCCTCGATTAAATAATATAAGGTTTTGGTTACTCCCCCCATCATTAACCCTTCTCTTATCTAGGGCCGCAGTAGAAAAGGGAGTCGGCACTGGTTGAACAGTATACCCCCCATTAGCAAGTAATATTGCACACGCTGGCCCCTCAGTAGACTTAGCTATTTTCTCCCTCCATCTGGCAGGGGTCTCCTCTATTATAGGAGCCCTAAATTTTATCACAACAGTCATCAATATACGATCAAAAGGACTAAAATTAGAACGCGTTCCTTTATTTGTGTGATCTGTAGTAATTACAGCAGTACTTCTTCTTTTAAGATTGCCAGTACTAGCAGGAGCTATTACTATATTATTAACAGACCGCAACCTAAATACTGCATTTTTTGACCCTGCCGGAGGGGGGGACCCCATTTTATACCAACATCTATTTTGATTCTTCGGACACCCTGAAGTCTATATTTTAATTTTACCCGGCTTCGGTATAGTATCTCACATTGTGGCCCATTATTCCAATAAGATAGAAGCTTTCGGCACACTTGGGATGATTTATGCAATACTAGGTATTGGAATTCTAGGATTTATTGTATGGGCTCACCATATGTTTACCGTAGGAATGGACGTAGACACTCGAGCATATTTTACAGCAGCTACTATAATTATTGCAGTGCCTACAGGAATCAAAGTATTTAGGTGGCTCGCAACAATCTATGGAAGACGTGTTAAATATGAAGCCCCAATACTATGAGCCCTAGGGTTCATTTTTCTATTTACCACAGGAGGACTTACAGGCATTATATTAGCAAACTCATCTATTGATATTATCTTACATGACACATACTATGTGGTAGCACACTTCCATTATGTTTTATCTATAGGAGCTGTATTTGCGATTTTTGGGGGATTCATTCACTGATTTCCTTTATTTACCGGCTTAAATTTACATACCCGATGAGCAAAAACTCATTTTGCAATTATATTTATTGGTGTAAACGCAACGTTCTTCCCACAACATTTTTTAGGCCTTAGAGGAATGCCTCGACGATACTCAGACTACCCCGACGCAATAATAAAATGGAATGTTGTGTCATCTATAGGATCAATGTTATCATTCGTAGCACTATTATTATTTATTTTTATATTATGAGAAGCCTTAACAAGACAGCGATCAACAGTATCAGCGAGACACCAGTCAACCTCCCTAGAATGACAAGACCTTCTTCCATTGGATTTTCATAATTTATCAGAAACAGTGATTATCACGACATCATTAAGTTGAAGCCAACAAGGCATTTATTTGTTACATAAACCACTGCTATAATCTAGCCTTCTTAAATGTCTCACTGAAGACAAATTGCATTTCAAGACGCCGCTTCACCCATTATAACAATACTTATTGCCTTTCATGATCACGCAATACTAGTTATTATTATAGTACTTACATTTGTAACATACGCCATAGTATCACTTTTAATCAACAAACACACATCCCGAAATATCTACGAAGCACAATCAATTGAGGCTATTTGAACAGTACTGCCTGCGTTTATCCTATTATTTCTTGCATTACCATCACTTCAACTACTATATTTAACAGATGAAATTGTAGAGCCCGGAGTAACAGTAAAAGCAATCGGCCACCAATGATATTGAAGCTATGAGTATACAGATTTCTGTAATGTAGAATTCGATTCTTATATAGTAAACCCCAATGACTTGCATGAAGGGCAATTCCGACTGCTAGAAGTCGACAACCGAATTGTACTCCCCATAAATATTGAAGTTCGTATATTAGTATCAGCTGCCGATGTTATCCACTCATGGACCGTGCCAGCCTTAGGAGTAAAAGCGGACGCAATCCCCGGACGGTTAAACCAACTAAGATTTATTATTCAACGACCCGGCATCTTATATGGTCAATGCTCAGAAATCTGCGGGGCCAATCACAGATTTATGCCGATTGCAGTTGAAGCAGTAAACACTGACAGATTCATTATATGAATCAACGCATTTACAGATAAAGAATAACAACATAAATCAAACAAAGGAAAAATCGTTACGCATTAAAGACTACGTTAGTATATTAGTACGCCTGCCTTCCAAGCGGGAAGTTTGAGGAACAAACCTAGTAATTTTTTTATAATATTTAGATTTTAAATTATATAAATATATTATTAATTATATATATATATATATATATATATATATATAATATAACAAGAAATATATATTAAATTTTTAATATAAGCTATTCATATTAATTTGTAAGGTACTATATAATATTTTATAAAATTTTTTCTTATAAAATACATCGTTTTATTATATTTCTGTTATAAAGCGGGGCGCAACGACTGCCCGGCTGAGGGCTTCCGCTCATAAACTGGCGGCCCTTCGCCGTTGTCGGCGCCGCTAATGGGATAATAACGAATTTATAAAAAGAATATGATTTAGCTATATATTTGGTGTATTATATATATAACGCTATTTTTTGACTACATGCTATTTCAAAAAAGGGGGTTCGTCCCAATTTTGCCCAATTTACGTTTTTGTACATTTTTGGTTATAAATAAAACACATTAAACCACCTTATCAACCTTAATTTAATCAGTAAAAATTATTGTTACATAGGGGGTTTCTAATAAAAAACACTGTTAGTTAACATCAATCCGTCATTTTGCCCCATTTTTTAAAAATCATAAATAATTTAAATATTACCTTGAATTCTGGCTCCTTCTTAATTTAATTTATTTTAATAAATTTATTATAATGAATTGCCGCAACAGCAAACATCATAAAATCACTAATATGTCAAATTTTACTGCAAAATTTATTATAACCCTTATTTTCAGCCCTCACAACTAATACAGGGAGATTTTACAGTATTTCGTTAAACCGGACGGATTGACCCTTCTATTTTTCCGGCCAAGTCACTAAAATGACATGCAGTTTATTGAAAACCCCCCCCTGTACACAACAACACTAACCCATAATTCCCATTTGATAGGCAACCTAAGCAAAACTACTTTTTCACTTAAGAAAAATAAAAAAAAGGCAATTTAATAAATTTTTATTAATGTAAGTAATTATATATTAAAATTTATTTAAATATCATTTTTTCTATTAATATTTCACATTAATAAAAATTTCATAAATTTACATAACGCCTATTATTCATCTTTATATTGGTTTACTATATAACCATATAATTTAGTTAAAGTGGCTGAGCTAACAGGCAGCGGTTTGTAAAACCGCCAACGGACAAACATCCCTTTAATACCATTTAATATCAAGTCATTATATTATCAAGATATTTTACTGTTATCATATGTGCATAAATACCTCCCCTATCCCCCATAATCTAAATCCTTATACCAATTTTTATATTTATCATCTTATTACTAATAATACCAATATATAATAACAATTTTTCCTCAATTTCCCCAAACGCAACCTTAAAATCTAGTATTCGTATCAAAGATGATAAAATAATCTAATATTAAGCTACCGGCTCATGGCGAAAATGGGCACTCTCTTTTATTAACTAGAACTTTAGTTAATATAACATATATTTATCACATATAGATAATTGTCTCAACAGCTCTAGATACGGCATCTCTTTCAATACACTAAATACAATCTTTGCGCTAGTTTTAAAATATTGCCATTATATTTATCATCCTATTATTAATAATAGTCAATATATAATAACAATTTCTTCTTCATTCCCCGTAACAGGCCCATATCCTGAAAATGAGCACTCTTCATTAACTAAAACTTTAATTAATATAATATATATTTATTACACACAAGTAATTGTCTCAACAATTCAGATGCGTCATCCATTTCAATATACTAAACAGATCTTTGCGACGGCTTTATACTTATTAGTAAAATTCTATATCAATTTCATCTCTACCTTATACCCCCTACCTGGCTTATGTTTATAATATTAACTATTTTAACCCCCTTAGCATCTTACTATCAATAATCAAATAATTAAACGCAACGCCAAGGGCGTTAACAATTAGATCAAACAAACGCCCCCACAAATAATATTTCTTTAATATTATTCAACACCAGATTTATTATATTATTAATATATTTTATAAATATTACACATATAAATGACTTCCTGTCTTCTATAAACTGAATCTCTGTGCCAATTTCTATATTTATTACCCTATCACAAATAATAATAATCATTATACGATGACAAAGCGATATACACTAAACTAGATATCCGTGAAGCCTTTGAATTACTCTTTATTCTTATTTATCGCACACGGCTTCATCATAAATAACCTCAATGGCGTATCTTAGCATTAGTAGCTGGTTATGCCCCCCTTATCATCCTTGTAGCAGTAATCGTGTGGTATACTAGCAACATTAAAAACCTTTATGAATGAGTCAAACAGATCGTTTCCAAAAAATAATACCCCTTTAATATCATTCACCCCCCCCCCGTCATATATTTAAGATATCTTATGAATATCGCTCGCGCGCGCATATATGAATGACACACCTATCTTTCTTAAAATGAATCCTTGTACCAATTTTTACATTTTTCGTCCTATCATTAATAATAATTATCATTATACGATGACGAAGCGACATATACACTATACTAAATATCCGTGGAGCCTTTGATTTACTCTTTATTCTTATTTATCACACACGGCTTCATCATAAATGACCTCAATGGCGTGTCCGAGCATAATATGAATGACACACCTATCTTTCTTAAAATGAATCCTTGTACCAATTTTTACATTTTTCGTCCTATCATTAATAATAATTATCATTATACGATGACGAAGCGACATATACACTATACTAAATATCCGTGGAGCCTTTGATTTACTCTTTATTCTTATTTATCACACACGGCTTCATCATAAATGACCTCAATGGCGTGTCCGAGCATATGTAGCTCGTTATGCCCCCATTATCACCCTCGTAGCAGTAATCGTGTGGTATACTAGCAACATTGAAAACCTTTATAATTGAATCAAACAGATCGTTTCCAAAAAATAGTACCCCTTTAATATCGTTCTGTCCCCCCCGGTCATATAATTAAGATATCTTATGAATATCGCGCGCGCACACATATATGAATGCCTCACCTTTCTCCTATAAACTGAATCCTTGTACCAATTTTTATATTTATCACCCTGTCACTAATAATAATCATTATATGATGACAATTTCTTCCTCAATTCCCCAAAACGCAACTTCCCGACCTCAATATATCAATATCTAAAACATGAAAATGATGATAAAATAAGCTAATAGAAGCTATTGGGCTCATGCCCCGAAAATGGACGCTCTCCTTTTATCAGTTAGAATTCTAGTTAAATATAATATATGCTTGTCACGCATAAGTTGCTGTCTCAGCGAATTCTAGCTATAACAATCATTAAATTATAATAATATAGCCATGGTACGTCAACCATTCCACTTAGTAGAATTTAGTCCATGACCTATTACCGGCTCTTTAGGTGCTTTTACCCTTACAATCGGCCTTACTGCTTGATTTCACGGGCACGGACTTATGTGTTTAATTATAGGTCTTATTATCATCGGCTTAACAATAATCCAATGATGACGTGACGTTATCCGAGAAGGATTATTTATAGGCCACCACACTTCCTACGTAAACAAAGGACTACGTTGAGGAATAGTCTTATTTATTGCCTCAGAAGTTCTATTCTTTCTTGCTTTTTTCTGAGCTTTTTTCCACGCTAGTTTGGCCCCCACACCAGAACTAGGATGTAGGTGACCTCCTACAGGAATTACACCTATCAATCCCTTTAGGGTGCCATTATTAAATACTGCAGTATTATTAGCATCAGGAGTGACAGTTACTTGAGCTCACCATAGTTTAATAGAAGGTTCTCGCCCTGAATCTATTCAAGCTCTTACTCTCACCATTATTTTAGGAGGCTATTTTACATTCCTTCAACTATTAGAATACATTGAATCTCCATTTACAATCGCAGACAGGGTCTACGGGGCCACCTTTTTTGTCGCCACAGGATTCCATGGCTTACACGTCATTATTGGTAGCTCATTTCTGGCTGTATGTTTAGGACGTATTATTATACACCACTTCAGTACAGGACATCATTTCGGCTTCGAGGCCGCCGCATGATATTGACATTTTGTTGATGTTGTATGAATTTTCCTTTACCTATGTATTTACTGATGAGGGTCATTGTAATATAGTGTACACTGCACGTAGGATTTTGATACCTAAAGAAGACCTCCTCTTATTACAAGGATATCCCATGACATTATTAATTTTAAACACCCTAACCGCCACATTATTTTTTTCATGCTTAACATCCCTGTCGCCAGTTAACCTGGGGATGCTAGTCCTTATAATCGCTTTAATCATATCTTCTACTTTATGTATAATTACAACCAGCTGGTTTAGATTTATTATATTTATTATTTACGTTGGAGGCATACTAGTAATGTTCGCTTATTTTGCAGCACTACAGCCCAACCAATTTATTACTAATTGAAATTGAGCTATTGTACCTATATGATTTATAATTCTATTAACCCTATTTAGACAAAATAAAAAAATTATATGAGTCCAATATTCTCTTAATACCATTGAAGTATACACAACTACTAATATGGAGCTCCCTCTACTTCTTGCTCTTATTCTTTTTTTAGCTTTAGTAGTCGTGATTAAAACTGCCCGCGCTGATGACGGCCCCCTACGCCCCTTTAACTATGTTTAGCCCTGTCCGTAAAACTCACCCAGCCATTAAAATTGCTAACGGCGCTTTAGTAGACCTACCAGCACCTAGCAATTTATCAATTTGATGAAATTTTGGTTCAATATTAGGAGTATGTTTAGTAATTCAAACCCTAACAGGACTTATCTTATCTATACACTACTCACCTCACACCGATTTAGCCTTTTCTTCAGTAACACATATTATACGAGATGTTAATTATGGCTGAATTCTACGATATGCTCACGCCAATGGTGCATCATGATTTTTTATTTGTATTTACTTACATATCGCCCGAGGAATCTATTACGGATCCTATCTATATATAGAAACATGAAATATCGGCGTAGTTTTATTTATCCTTGTTATAGCCACCGCATTCGTAGGATACGTGCTCCCGTGAGGGCAAATAAGATTTTGAGGAGCCACAGTTATCACCAACCTCTTATCAGCCATTCCATATATCGGCCCAATATTAGTAGAATGGGTATGGGGGGGGTTTGCGGTTGACAATGCAACCCTTAATCGTTTCTTTGCACTTCATTTTCTCTTGCCTTTTATTATTATAGCAGTATCAATTCTACACTTACTATTTCTCCATCAAACGGGCTCAAACAACCCATTAGGAATTAAAAGAGTAATAAATATAGTTCCATTTCACATGTATTACACATTTAAAGATATTGTAGGATTTATAGTCTTATTAATAACTTTAACTTTTATTACCTTTTTTTCCCCTAACATGCTGGGAGATGCAGATAATTTTATTCCTGCAAATCCACTAGTCACCCCCATTCACATCAAACCGGAATGATATTTTTTATGGGCCTACGCAATCCTACGTTCAATTCCTAATAAATTAGGAGGAGTTGTCGCTATATTTACAGCCATTTTAATTTTATTTATACTTCCCCTAATAGCAAGACAAAAAATCCGAAGGCTATCATTTTATCCTATTAGCCAACACATATTCTGACTTCTTGCAGTAATTACACTAATATTAACATGAATCGGAGGACAGCCAGTTGAGTATCCTTATGAAGGACTCGGCCAAGTATTTACAGCCCTTTATTTTATCCTTCACATAGCAATCCCTACATCAGCCCAACTTTGGGATAAAATAACTACATAAGACTTTAAGTTAATTTAAACTCAAGACCTTCAAAGTCTTAAATGATTCAGTAATCAAGTCTTGATGATATTAGACATTTTCTCATCATTTGACCCAGGAGTTAACCTTATTAACAATTATTTATCCCCATTAGGATTCTGAGCCATCACTAGCTCCTCTATCATACTATACTCCACCGCCCTATGAACAACCCCCAATAGACTTTTTACTTCAATAAATATAGTTATATGCACAATAAATGATCAAGGCAGCCAAACCCGTGGTAAACACATTAAAGGGTTTAACAGGTTTATCGTAGCTCTATTTATTATCATTATTAACATAAATCTAATAGGGCTATTGCCCGCAGTATTTAGGTATTCAAGCCACTTATTATTTACCATAAGATTCGGACTCCCCATATGACTTGCTTTAATTATATCTGCCATTATTTTCAATCCTTATAGATGGGTTGCCGGTTTACTACCAGGAGGGGCCCCCCATTGATTAAACCCATTTCTCGTTATTATTGAAACCATTAGTATCAGTGTACGCCCTCTTACACTATCATTCCGATTGGCCGCCAATATAAGGGCCGGCCACATTGTTCTAACTTTAATTGGAACCTATTGCGCTGCATCAGTATTTTCAGGAACTGTAAGACTCTTTATTCTTATTTCAATTCAAATAGGTTACATTATATTCGAGATAGGAATCTGCATTATTCAAAGATACATTTTCTGCTTATTATTAAGGCTATATAGAGACGACCACCCATAACATAAAATGTAAACTCACGGTTTCGGCCCGTGTCAAGGCATTGTTACGCCCATTTTGTGAAAATAGTTTAAAAAAAATAATGGTTTGTGGTTCCATTGATTCACTGCATGATTTTCACCATGGTATATATTACAACTTCTATCCTCACTTTTCTTACCTTAATCTCATATACATGTTCCATATTAATACTATATATCGGCACATGTGTCTTAATTGAATGAGATGTAATCCTATTTTCTTCTTTCACCTTTACACTCCCCATTATTTTAGACCCCACAAGAATAATTTTTATATCAACTGTATTAACTATTGCATCAAGAGTAACACAGTTCGCCAAAACTTATATAGCCCACGATAAGTCCTCTGACCGATTTACTATCTTAGTTCTTTTATTTATTTTATCTATAGTATTCCTTATTTTATTTCCGCACACAATTACCTTACTTTTAGGATGAGACGGCTTAGGGGTTACCTCATTTGTGTTAGTAATTTATTATAATAACCCCAAAAGACTTGGGGCAGGGATAATCACAGCCCTTACTAACCGAATTGGGGACGTCATATTACTTATCACAATCGCTTTAATAATAAATGAAGGACAATGGTTAATTACTAATATTTGAGCCAATGAAATTCCAAGTTGGGTTGCTCTATTAATTCTCATCGCCGCTATAACCAAGAGTGCTCAAATACCTTTCTCTAGCTGATTGCCCGCCGCCATAGCGGCCCCCACTCCTGTAAGGGCATTAGTGCACTCTTCTACCCTAGTAACCGCCGGCGTATATTTACTATACCGATTCTACCCCCTAATAAAAACATTTATACTATTTAAACCCATTTTATTAATAATTTCTACAATAACAATACTAATAGCCAGCGCAAGAGCTATAGCCGAATGCGATATAAAAAAAATTATTGCTCTATCCACCCTTAGTCAAGTAGCGGTTATAATATTTACTTTAAGCATTGGGCTACCAGAAATTGCATTCTTTCACTTAATTACCCACGCCCTATTTAAGGCACTATTATTTATTTGTGCAGGAAACATAATTGACATCCACCATCATAGCCAAGACCTTCGATTAATAGGCAACATTTCTTCACAACTCCCAACTATTTCTGCCGCTATTTCAATTGCAAACCTAGCACTTTGTGGTGCCCCTTTTATAGCCGGATTCTATTCAAAAGACCTAATTATTGAAACCTCATCTATGCTCCTTAGTGAAAAAAACATTATCATTATAATTATATTTATTACTGCCACTATTTTAACAACTGCCTACTCAACACGATTTTCTATTTATATCTTAATAAATCACACATGCAGCCCTTCCGCCCAATATTCGTCTGAAGGAGCCCCCCAATATTTAAGGGTAATTACATTAACCTTTCTGGCTATTAGTGGGGGGGCCATCACCAATTGACTATTTACCACACCAGTATGTGAACCAAATTTTAGATCATTTACAAAAACTATTGCCCCCACAATAATCGCCTTAGGGAGCATTATAGGTATTATAACCTTTATATCCCCAGTTAATAGGAAATCTTTTATTCTTACAAGACACTGTTTTATATGATTCCTCACCCCCTTATCAACTCATTTTATACCTAAAATTACTATAATTTTACCATTTATAGAATTAAAGGAAACTGATCAAGGGTGATCACTTATTTCTTCCCTTATACTAGAACAATTAACAAAACAATCACACCTCCTTATTAGCGCACAAAATAACACAATTATAAATCTTTTAATAACCAGTTCTACATTAATTCTATGAATGTTATGAATAACATGTTCTCGTAGCTTATATAAAGCCTTACGTTGAAGCCGTAAATAAGACATTTCTGTCCAAGAACAGTGTTTATAGTATATTTAATACCCTTACTTTTCACGTAAGTAATACATATTCATGTTAAACACAGATTATAGTTTAATTAAAACCCTAGCTTTGGGAGCTAATAACCGGCTTTGCCGTAATCTGAAGCACATAAAGCTAATAATACATAGCGCTGGTCTTGTAAACCAGAAATAGAGCCCGATTCTATGTGCAATGACAACCTGAATAATATTAACCGCTCCTATTTTAGTAATACTATCAATTACATGTGTAATCCTACAGCGCCAACACCTATTAATAGCTTTACTAGCGTTAGAAGCTATAATTCTAGCATTAGTTATTATGACAATCATTACACTAAACACATCATGAAGAATATTTATTATTGTAATACTTACTTTTGGTGCCTGCGAAGCAAGATTAGGGCTAGCCTGTATAACAGCTATAAGCCGCTCGTATGGTAATGACCGATTAAATTCTCTAACCACAAATAAATGTTAACAATTGTAATCCCTATAATGCTCCTTGTTCTAACTAACCCAAAATGAAATAAGACAATAATATTTTTAACTCTCTTAATTGTTCCAAGAACCAGTTTCCTATATAGAAGAACTATACCTATCAACATCTCCATAATATGGGGGTTGGACCACATATCAAGGATATTAATTATACTCACTATATGAATTATCCCCCTAGTTATTGCAGCCAGACAAAAATTTAGACAGAAGAAAGATAGGCACTCTTTTATTACATATATCACTACTCTATCTAGCGTATTGATCCTTGCCTTTTCTGTTTCACATTTATTCTCATTTTATATTATGTTTGAAATCTCCCTTATTCCTACCTTATTAATTATTATAAAATGAGGGTATCAGCCCGAGCGCCTTCAAGCAAGCATATATTTAATAATATACACCATCACAGCAAGTCTCCCTCTTCTTGGGGGAATTGCTATTATATCTATAAATATAAAATTAAACAATATAATTTTACCCTTATATTCATCCTGATACACACCCTTAGCAATATGAGTTATAATAAATTTAGCATTTATAGTAAAACTGCCTTTATTTACCATACATTTATGGCTACCTAAAGCTCATGTAGAGGCCCCTGTCGCAGGATCTATAGTATTAGCTGCCGTATTATTGAAACTAGGGGGATATGGGCTATTACGAATAATATGTTTAATCGCCCCCATTCAAATAACATTTAAAATAATTCTGATCAGACTATCTCTATGAGGGGGCATAATCACCAGGTTAATTTGCGTCCGACAACAAGATATAAAATCACTTATTGCCTACTCTTCAGTGGGGCATATAAGACTAGTTATAGCAGGAGTGCTCGCCAATATCCCATGAGGAATATGAGGAGCTATAGCCATAATAATCTCACACGGACTTCTAAGATCCGCTATATTTGCTTGTGCAGACATATCTTACTCAACATCTAATTCACGTAGATTATTAATAAATAAAGGAATTAATATCATGATACCGACAATATCTATACTATGATTTATTATATCAGCTGCTAACATGGCGGCACCCCCTTCTACAAACCTTCTGGCAGAAATTATATTAATTTCATGCTCTACCATTACAACCAAACTAATATTAGCACCCTTAAGGATTATAAGATTTATCGCAGCTGCCTATTCCCTTACTTTATATGTAAGAATAAATCACGGGCCGATAAACTCTTTAAACAATCCCTCAATATTTATAACAGCGCGCAACCTTATAATTATTATAACACACATTGCCCCCGTCTTTATAATTATTATTATACCAACTCTAATCACTATATATTAATAGTTTGATATTGGCTACCATATTGGCTATAGTAAAATATAATACATGCAATCTACTGATGCCCCGTGAAATTACAAACAAACTAAAAGATCCTCAAACCAAGATAAGAAGAATCCGTTATCTTACTTCACGCCTGCAGTAAAGAATTTTGCTTTAAATATAACATATATTACAGGTATTACATCAAGTGTTGACAAAATTCGTGCCAGCCGTCGCGGTTAAACGATAAACACATGTCAATATACTCCGGAACTACAATGATAGATATTAATAATTACAATAGTACAATATAAATAATAAAATAAAACTCATCACTATCTTACAAAATAAAAAAACGACCAAAAACAAGGATTAGATACCCTTCTATCCCTTTCCTCCTCTCTTCCGGGCACTACGAACTCCCGTTTAAAACCCAAACCACTTGGCGGCACTTTACGCTATTAGGGGAATCTGTCCTATAACTCGTCAACCCACGTTAAACCCTTCTTATTATAGATTTCAGCTTGTATACCGCCGTCGTAAGCCCGCATTATACCCAAATCGCTGGCACTCCAGGAGAGGCCCCCCTCTGACGTCAGGTCATTGTGCAGCCTATTAATAAGTTGAGATGGATTACATTAAATATAAAACAGGCTAACAGACACTACCCTCTGTTATAATACGGACTTAACAGTAAATTGTTAATAATATGAACCATTGAATGTGCAATTTAAAGTGTGCACAAATCGCCCGTCACTCTCACCGAAAGGCGAGATAAGTCGTAACATAGTAGGCGTAACTGAAGTTGTGCCTTCAAGATATAGCATAAACCTAATGCCCATCACTTACAATGATGTAATAGAGCCTTTCTTATCTTGTAACACTTTTATAAACCAACATTTTTGAAATATAAAACATATTTACACCTTAATAACTGAAAAGCGCACTTATTATACCTTCGCAGTTAACTTTACGTACCTTTTGCATCATGGTATAACAAGATTATCACTATTAGTCGATCCCGAACGCCCTCAGAGCTGAGGTCCCACTGATATAGTTACCAATATTACAATGTTACACTATTGTAATAAGATAAGGCCTCAGCGGCTACATACCCTCGCGGGGGCTGATAGCTGGTTGCATAGTTATTTGATTTAAGTCAAGGAAGCACTACGCTATAAAAATATTAAAGGCAAAGCTTTAATACACCCCCTATTTACTTCTGACCATATTTAATATAAGCTTAATACCAGCTAACTCCCGTTCCTGGGACAAACAATATTAACCTAAATTATAATTTTTTGAAAATACATATGCAATGCCCAACTTTATAGGGCCATATATAATGTTATAACTAGTATGTTAAATTCATTTTAATCCTATTAATTATAAAATTAAATAATTTACAACTATATTTAAGTAAGGAACTCGGCAAATTTTATCCAGCCTGTTTATCAAAAACATCGCCTATTGAACATATAATAGGTCCATCCTGCCCAGTGATAATTATTCAACGGCCGCGGTATCCTGACCGTGCAAAGGTAGCATAATAATTTGCTTTTTAATTGAAGGCTAGTATGAAAGGACACACAAGGATAAAACTGTCTCTCTTAAATTAAGTATAAACTGATAATTAGGTGAAGAAGCCTAAATTATAATAAAGGACAAAAAGACCCTATAGAGCTTTACTGGCTAGAGTATTATACTCAATACCAGGTTGGTTGGGACAACCAAAAGACATTATCACCTCTTTTTAAAATTCTAAAATTCTTACCCAATAATGTATAAAAAATAGCTACCTTAGGGATAACAGGCTAATCCCACTAGAGAGATCACATTGACAGTGGGGGTTGGCACCTCGATGTTGGCTTAGTGTAACTATTAGGCGCAGCCGCCTAATTTAGTTGGTTTGTTCAACCATTAAATCACTACATGAGCTGAGTTCAGACCGGCGTAAGCCAGGTTAGATTCTATCCTTATTTAACAGTTGAATCATAGTACGAAAGGACCCGGCTTCAGAGATTAAATCTTTATAAATCAAAAACATTAATGAGTTGGCAGACTTATGCACTTGATTTAGGATCAACCCACAGGAAATTCCTACTCATTATAACTCCTTTATAAGCAACATATATAAATGATTTTGAAAGTCATTACAGGTAATTAAACCTACCATGTTGTTTGGCTATATAGCCTAAACAAGGCATTTGAATTGCAATCAAACCATGTATTAAATACTATAGCCGTTTTAGTGGCAGATTAGTGCATTAGATTTAAGCTCTAAACAAGATAGAATATCCTAAAATAATGTTATTCAAAGCCCCAGTTACTGTTTTAATTACCTTTATTTGTGTCCTCCTCAGGATAGCATTCTTTACTCTTCTTGAACGTAAAATTTTAGGATACATCCAACTACGTAAAGGCCCTAACAAAGTGAGCATTATAGGAATTCCTCAGCCCATGGCTGACGCACTTAAACTATTTACTAAAGAACTCAACCTCCCGATTAGGGCTAATGTAATCCCATTTATTGCAACCCCTATATTAGCCCTATTTTTAGCATTAATATTATGAAGGCTGTATCCTTATAATAGATCCTCATCTTTGATAAATTATAATATTATATTATTCTTATGTATTTCTAGAATAAATGTATATACCACTTTGTTCTCCGGATGAGCGTCTAATAGAAAATACTCACTACTTGGCGCGCTACGAAGAATTGCGCAAACAATCTCTTACGAAGTATCAATGGCCCTTATTATTTTAACCCCAATAATTATATTATCAACACTAAGACTTAATCATTTCATAAAATTAAACTCAGCGATATTTATATTAATGTTATGGCCTTTATTAGTGTCGTGGTTCATTACCTCATTAGCTGAGACGAACCGTACACCCTTCGACCTAGCCGAAGGAGAATCAGAACTAGTATCAGGATTCAACACTGAGTATAGATCAGGCACATTTGCTCTTATTTTTATAGCAGAATATATAAACATTATTGCTATAAGAATGATCACCTTTGTTTTATTTATTTCATTACATGTAATAAGACCATTAATAGAAGTTATAATAATTATATTAACCACTTTAGTAAGGGTATTATTTATTTGAACACGTGGCGCCTACCCACGTATACGATATGACAAACTAATAAGTCTAACATGAAAACAATTTTTACCTATAGCCCTAGTATTAATAACTTTTATAATTACTATAACTTTATGGTGCTGCGCCGGATGAACGGATAACTTTGATGACGTTAAATATGAGGGCCCCCTCCGGCACCTTTCTTAGAAGCTTGCAACAGCAGTGAATTTTTACTTCATTAATAGAGGTAACCTCCTAAGAAGATGAATTTAACTCTTATTAACATAATGATTGCAATAGTCTTCCCCTTACTAATTGTGGCCGCTACCCTAATTATAAATAAAACAATACAATTTAATTTCGAGAAATCAACCCCATTCGAGTGTGGCTTCGACCCCCACAATTCGGCCCGAATCCCATTCTCGCTCCGATTTTTCATTTTAGCAGTACTATTTTTAGTATTTGATATCGAGATTGCCTTATTAATGCCAGTACCCTCTTCCTCCGCCCTCCCAACAACTATAAAAATAACAGTAGTACTATTATGTGGAGTTTTATTAATTGGACTTTACCATGAATGAAATGAGGGATCTTTAGAATGAAAATAAGCTAGGCTGGCGCGGATAAAAGCTTCTAACTATATATCTGAACGGTTCAACTCCTTTCATAGCTTTATGACACCTTCATCACTTTTATTTTTCACTACTACCACCATAGGCACATTAATAGCTCTTTCCAGTAATAATTGATTATTCTTATGAATAGGGATAGAGCTAAATCTTTTGTCATTTATTCCCTTAATTGCATCTACCCAATCGTTCCAAGAAACAGAAGCAAGAGTAAAATATTTTATTATTCAAGCTATCGGAAGAGGGTTAATATTAATAGCAGGAGTAATATCTATATTAAACTCTTTAGGCCCCTCAACTAAATATATTACAAGATTTATATTTCTATTAAGAATGGTAATAAAACTAGGTATAGCGCCTTGTCATCAATGACTACCTCATATTATAAGAAGAATAACATGATCAATATGCCTAATCCTATCTACATGACAAAAAATTAGCCCTTTAATAATACTTAACACAGCAGTTCCCTTTAACATCCCCACATATTTAATACTTGTTGCCACGACAAGGGCTATTATTGGAGGTATTGGGGGAATAAACCAATCCCAGTTCCGACCATTATTAGCATACTCTTCCATTGGACATATAGGATGAATATTAATAGCGATACAATTTTCATCCGCTATTTTTTCATTGTATTTTATAACTTATTTAGTCATTACTTCAAGACTAATATTTATAATATTTAAAATAAGCGCTATTAATTCTAATTTCAACACAACTCTTGTGCACATAAGGCATTTTTCATTTGCAATAATAATATTTATAATATTCAGCCTCGGAGGCCTGCCCCCCTTTTTAGGATTTATCCCAAAATGAATAATCATTAATGTAATAGCAACTAAAGAAATGTTTTTAATATTAATATTATTAATTACAGGCAGGCTATTAAACCTTTTTTACTATTTCAGCATAATATTTAACTTTATCATAATAAAGACACCCTGCCGGAGGGTCTCAATTTCCACCACTAACTTAATATTAACGTTTTTATCTACATTAACACCTATAATATTGTACTTATAAGCCCTGTAGTTAATATATAACATTAAATTGCAGATTTAAAAGAGTGCTACACCAGGGCTTTACATATGGACTTACTAACCGCCGATACTAATTAATATCAAATTTATCTACATCAACACCTTTAATAACACACTTACAGCCCTGTAGTTAATATATAACATTAAATTGCAGATTTAAAAGAGTGCTACACCAGGGCTTTATGCGCTGATTTTTCTCTACCAACCATAAAGAC